TCTCGATTTTCTTACGTAAAAAGTATTTACTTGTTACTAATAAAGTCTAGCCTCTGTTCTTCCTTAGATCCCTTCTTTCACTCCGATAGTATCATAGATCGGAATCGATGCAAAGGAAATGAATGCATTTCCACACTATAATAAATCAATAAGTTAAGTGGAATAGATAGAACATTGGATCATGCCACATCACTTATTCTATTCTACGGATCTTACGGAGCCTGTTCGTGGATGACATGATTCGGGTATGATCATAGAAAATATTCTCCTCAAGCGAACCGGCCTATCCTCTGCTACGTAGGGGGCTTACGTTTTGGTTGGATGCGGAGACACATTTGGTTGTGAATTCCAACGTGGCGAATAAAATCATATATCTGCATGGCCAAATCAATAGTTCAAGTCACACACTCCCATAATCCATTCTCTCCTCGGAAAATCCACTTCAACTATTCGTATCAAATAAGGAATACAATACTTCCGAGTTGAAGAGAAGTATCCAAAAAACATGTCTTATTTTTTTTTCAATAATCCATATTTGTAGCAATGAAATACTATTGTCCTCCCCGATATATGATCAATTACAAATATCTATGATATGTCTTCTCTATAAAGGACCCGAAATACCTTGCTTACGTATCATTGGAAAGTGCATTAACATAAATACGGCAGTAAGGAGAGGCAATACAAAAGTGTGTAAACTATAAAAACGAGTCAAAGTGGATTGGCCCACACTAGCACTTCCACGTAATAACTCTACTAAAGGAGATCCTATTACAGGAATAGCTTCAGGTACGCCTGTCACGATTTTTACTGCCCAATAACCAATTTGGTCCCAAGGTAAGGAATAACCAGTTACACCAAAAGATGCAGTCAATACAGCCAAAACCACACCTGTAACCCAAGTTAATTCGCGAGGTTTTTTAAATCCACCTGTGAGATACACACGAAATACGTGCAGGATCATCATGAGAACCATCATACTTGCTGACCATCGATGAACTGATCGGATTAACCAACCAAAGTTGGCCTCAGTCATTATGTATTGAACAGAGGAAAAAGCCTCTGTAACGGTTGGACGATAGTAAAAAGTCATAGCAAAACCCGTAGCTACTTGTACTAGAAAACAAGTAAGTGTGATCCCCCCTAAACAATAAAATATGTTGACATGAGGAGGAACATATTTACTAGTTATATCATCTGCAATCGCCTGAATCTCAAGACGTTCCTCAAACCAATCATATACTTTATTGAGATAGGTAACCCAATAGAACTCCCCCTCTGAGAACCGTATATGAGAATTTCATCTCGTACGGCTCAAGCGGAAACACACAAATACTGATTTCAACGGATATATAATAGAAAGTTCAAAACTTCATTAGCCGCTTGATTCGATTTGCCTCGAAGATACGAAGTAACAAAAATCTGGAATCTCTTCTTTGTGATGATAATACCAAAAAATATCAAGTTGGCTCATCTGTCTTTCTTTATGTTGATCGTTACAGGCCTCTTGAATCTTCTCTTCCCTATTTTTTATTTGTTATTTGATTTATTTTTTTTTTTTTGTGCGTACTGCGGATTTACTCTTGTTTTACTATTGATAGGAATTCTCTTGTTGAGACCCTATGAATCAATTGAAACCTCAGATTCATACTAGAACCACGATGATTTAGCCTCAAGCTAAACTCAAAGGTTCTCTGAGTAAGAACCTTTGATGATCACTTATTGAATGAATGGATGTAATGACTCAACAAAATCTAGAGAAAGAGTTATCCTTCGGTCAAAATAAATATGAAGGAATAAAATTCGTTTGATTTAGGAAATACCTATTTGAATTTTTTTTGAGTCCGGTTGCGAGGTCTGAATAAATAGTAGGTATGAATCATAGTTCAAATATTTCTTTTCTTGATCTATTCTATATATTCCGTGCTCCAGATACTAGAATAAATATCCGACGAGGTAGAATCATCTTGATAGAGATAACAGGTCCATTCTATGTATTATCAATAGGATCAATTATAACAAGTCACACACTCATATTCCGGAAATACCGAAACAAATAAATTCCACGGTCGAACTACCAGAATAGAATGGTCTAGAAATCCAAGTCTAAAGTAATTTTTTCTTTGATTGAAAGACTAGGACTTCATAGTTCTTATAAACCTAACTCATTGAAATTCCATCCAGTAAAACGGAAGAATTATAAATTTCCAAAATAATAGATAGAAATATCGCAAATAGAGCCATTGCGACCCCCATAAGTGGTGTAGTCCCCCATCCCGGAGCTACTTTACCATATTCCGAATTCAATGGTTTCAATAAATCCCCTACAGTAGTTCGTCTTGGCCCAGATCTAGAACTATCCTCAACGGTTTGTGTAGCCATAAATCCTATTTAACGATTGGTTGAGATCTGTTGACTTTGTATACTATTCCGTTGTAGTTGTAAATAAGCGATCTTATCGTAGATCCATTGTGATCTTGAAATTATCTAAAAATGGAAACAGCAACCCTAGTCGCCATCTCCATATCTGGTTTACTTGTAAGCTTTACTGGGTACGCCTTATATACCGCTTTTGGGCAACCCTCTCAACAACTAAGAGATCCATTCGAAGAACACGGGGACTAGTTGAAGTAATGAGCCTCCCATATTGGGAGGCTCATTACTTCAATTAAATTATTTCGAAAAGTTATTTCATTTTTTTAGTCGGAACCTTAGGCGGTTCTCGAAAAAAGATAGCGAAAAAAATTATCCCTAAAGTCGAGACTAAAAGGAATGTATAAACCAATGCTTCCATGGATTCGATCGTGGTTTACAATTATAGCTTCCACACCTATTCATTTGGGATCATTTACCATATCATATAAAGAAAGAAAAAAAGTCAAAGAAAAGATGGTGATTCAAGTCAAGATTTCTCTGATACCCGATGTCAAATCAAAAAAAAATAGAGGCGAAAGATACCACAACAATGTCGTATCAGACTACTTGTCTCCTTGTAGTTGGATCTCCAAGTTTTTGGAATGCTCCAAATTCCACTTGAGCATCCAAATCTGGATCAATACCAGCAAAAACATCTCTGAACAAGGTTCTAGCGCCATGCCAAATGTGTCCGAAAAAGAAGAGCAAAGCAAACGTAGCATGCCCAAAAGTGAACCAACCCCTTGGACTGCTACGAAAAACACCATCGGATTTCAAAGTAGCCCGATCTAATTCAAAAATTTCACCTAATTGGGCACGTCTAGCATATTTTTTCACAGTAGCAGGATCAGAATAACTTACTCCATTAAGTTCGCCACCATAGAACTCAACAGTAACACCTACTTGTTCAACACTATACTTTGATTCTGCCCTTCTAAAAGGAACATCAGCTCTCACAATTCCGTCTTCATCTACCAAAACTACCGGAAATGTTTCAAAAAAAGTAGGCATACGACGTACAAAAAGCTCGCGCCCTTCTTTATCTCTAAAGACGGGGTGTCCTAACCATCCAACAGCAATTCCATCCCCATTGTCCATTGAGCCTGCTCTGAATAATCCCCCTTTTGCCGGATTATTACCAATATAATCATAAAAAGCTAATTTTTCGGGAATTTTAGACCAAGCTTCCGATAAACTAAGATTTTCGGCTAGCCCGGCACTAACTCTTCGATATATTTCTTGCTGAAAGTATCCCTGATCCCACTGATAACGAGTAGGACCAAATAATTCGATTGGGGTAGTTGCTGAACCATACCACATAGTTCCAGCAACAACAAAAGCTGCAAAAAAAACAGCAGCAATACTACTGGAAAGTACAGTTTCAATATTGCCCATACGTAATCCTTTGTATAGACGTTGAGGCGGACGGACACTAAGATGGAATAGGCCAGCTAATATGCCCAAAGTACCCGCTGCAATATGATGAGAGGCTATTCCTCCCGGAACAAAAGGATCAAAACCTTCCGCGCCCCACGCTGGATTTACAGATTGTACTTTTCCAGTTAGTCCATAAGGATCGGACACCCATATTCCAGGACCATACAAACCTGTTACATGAAATGCACCAAAGCCAAAGCAAGCTACCCCTGAGAGAAATAAATGAATTCCAAAGATCTTGGGCAAATCCAAAGAAGGTTTTCCCGTACGTTCATCACAGAATATTTCTAGGTCCCAATATACCCAATGCCAGATAGCTGCCAAGAAGCACAAGCCGGAAAACACTATATGTGCCCCTGCCACACCTTCATAACTCCAAATACCCGGATTTGTTATAGTTCCTCCTGAAATACTCCAACCACCCCACGAATTGGTTATTCCTAAACGAGTCATGAAGGGTATAACGAACATACCTTGTCTCCACATTGGATCAAGAACGGGATCAGAGGGATCAAAAACTGCTAATTCGTATAAAGCCATCGAACCAGCCCAACCAGAAACTAGAGCTGTATGCATTATATGAACAGAAAGCAATCGACCGGGATCATTCAATACGACAGTATGAACACGATACCAAGGCAAACCCATGGAAATACCTCTTTATCAAAGAAAAATAGACACTATGTCACTTTATTTTATCGCGTTGGAAAAGACTATATCTATATATACTATGTACCTAACCTTTTCAGTAGATTCTGTATCAGAAAGGATTAATATTTATTCCATTGAAAATAACGGAACAATTTTGTTCGTAAGAACAAAGAGAAGCAGATCTATTCTATACCCGATAAGTACCAATACGCAATGGGAGGATTGGTCCCATTTTTGGGGAACGAATGGATAGATACTTGTTTATCATTCGAACGATCGATTTCTTCGTTCAAATTTTTTCTTTATTCATTCTGTCTTACTCTATAAACTTTCCAATCTATGTATCAAATAGAATAAAGAGAAAAAAGGGATGAAGACAATAAACCATTGATTGTTACGTTTCCATATTAAAGTGAAGTATAGTACTAAATTTTTTTCTTTAATTTAATGCCCATTGGTGTTCCAAAAGTACCTTTTCGGAGTCCTGGAGAGGAAGATGCGGTTTGGGTTGACGTATAGTGCGACTTGTCAGACATATTGGGTCATATGGGATTTACCCGTTCTCTCCCCTGATCGAGATATCCTCTGTTTCGCCCAAGAGATATTGTATTGAGTGAAGCATCAATCAATCATTCGGAGCGTGAAGTGCAATTAGATCAATTTATTTTATATTGGGGATCAATATTATAAATTTATAAGAATTTATGGTTTACTTGGACTGATAAAATAAAGTATCCAGGCTCCGTTCAGAAAATACCAAATCAATAACAAATTGTTAATATAATATATGTACGATTACCACTTGTATCATAAATGATTCTTATACCTACTATTACTTTATACCTACTATTACTATAGTAGTGATAGTAGTGATCCAAAATTGCCAACCAACGGAATAGTATGATGAATACATCAAATAGTTTTGGGAAAGCAAGACACGAAATTAACTAAAAAAAAGAAGTCATAACAAAAAAATGGTACTGAGACCATTTGTCCTATATGTGCAAATAGAATTCGGACAGATCTTTTCCCGGGGTAGACCATGAACCTAAAAGAATTGAAAGGGCCCATTCAGGAACAAGACAATGACATCGTGATTTTAATATCGATGAAACAATACATCAATGATAGGTTAGTTTAATAAGTTCAGTAATCTCTTTTTTTTTTAGAGGGAAGGGAGCCAAAACTCATCTCGTTTTTTTAAATAGAAGACCTTTCATTAAAAAAACCTGTTACATAAAAAAAAAAGAAATAAAACTGGAATCGACACATTGATTCTTTTTTTTTTCGCAATTTTTTTTGAACCGTATGCATCCAAAGGTGCACGTACGGTTCCTAAGGGATGCAATTTTTTCCTTAGAGATACAATTTTGTCCTAATCAACCGACTTTATCGAGAAAGATTACTTTTTTTAGGCCAAGAGGTTGATAGCGAGATCTCAAATCAACTTGTTGGTCTCATGGTATATCTCAGTATAGAAGATGATACTAGGGATCTTTATTTGTTTATAAACTCTCCCGGCGGATGGGTAATACCAGGAATAGCCATTTATGATACTATGCAATTTGTGCCACCTGATGTGCATACAATATGCATGGGATTAGCCGCGTCAATGGGATCTTTTATTCTGGTCGGAGGAGAAATTACCAAACGTCTAGCATTCCCTCACGCTTGGCGCCAATGAGTTTTTATTTGATTGAAAAAAAAAAGAAGACTATGCCTTCGCCATATTGATTATAAAAGAAAATTATAAGTAATAATAGCATGGCACTTCGAGTTCGATATGAGCAAACCATTATTGTTTTTTCATAACATGAGATTTTGTATCGAGATAGTAGTATGAAATAAAGGTTATTTCCGATTTGATCTTATGTGTCGGGAGTACATTTCAGCGTCACAAACCACTTTTCTTCCACACCAGAAGTCTCTTTCTGATACTTATGCTATGAAAGAAAGAGTACGAAAATGAAAAAAAAAGATCATTTTTTACTTATTTGATCGTATCAAAAAGAAACTTTGGGATTGCTAAATCACAGACGAGATAAATATATAAAGTAACAGAACCATCATAGTATTCTTTTTTACTTCTACGAAGGGAAGGGTGGTAAATGGATCATTCAACGATCTGGATTAGATGGATTCTATTTCTTTATTCGATAGAATAGAAGAGAAGAAAAAGTCAATTCCATTGCGGAGCCGTATGCAATGAACAAAAGATGCCTGTACGGTTGTTCAATTCTATTTGATTTTTTTTCTTGTTATTTCTTTATCCCCTACTTTAGTTTAGCCCAATCATGCGAGATAGAAGAACCGTTCATGATGTTATATCAATATCATCAGGGTTATGATTCACCAACCTGCTAGTTCTTTTTATGAGGCGCAAGCAGGGGAATTTATCCTGGAAGCGGAAGAACTACTGAAACTTCGCGAAACCCTAACAAAGGTTTATGTACAAAGAACGGGCAACCCTTTATGGGTTGTATCCGAGGATATGGAAAGGGATGTTTTTATGTCAGCAACAGAAGCCCAAGCTCATGGCATTGTTGATCTTGTAGCGGTCGAAAATGAAAATACTGGGGATTTCATATAAATCTATTTTATTTCAAACCATAATTCAAATTTTCTGTGATTTGATATTGAATAGAAATAATTCATGATGATCAATCATCAGGTTAAGATCGATCTAAACCAACCCATTTTATTTTATTCTATATATACATATATATACATACGACATGCCAACTATTAAACAACTTATTAGAAACACAAGACAGCCAATAAGAAATGTTACAAAATCTCCCGCTCTTAGAGGATGTCCTCAGCGTCGAGGAACATGTACTAGGGTGTATGTGCGACTCGTTCAGATCATAAGTTCGGACAAATGAGACAATTTTTTCAGTATCAATGACCAGTACCAATGAATAGGATAGATAGAGAAGATCTATCATATACCCATATTGTATATGGAATTTATGGTTTCCATTGGTGCAAATCCAATCATCTAGATTTGAAATAAGAAGCAATTCCCCATTGGTAGCAAATGGTTATCCATTAAGCGGAGGAAATGGTATCATAAGAAGCAAAAAGGTTATGCTCCTTTTCTTGAAAGAACGGACTAACAGGGTCAGCTACCTAGCCAACTTTCATAATTAAATGCCGTCACTGTATGGATAACTCTTTTTGTGAAAAGAGCTATTACTGTAGATAGGTAGAGCCAAAGAGTGTGAACTATACAAGTTAACAATAACATTTGATTAAATGAAAGAAGAGGCTCCGGTGTATAGAGAGGACCTCACCGTTTAAGAGGTAACCATAGAAACGATGGAACCCACTATTTTTTTTTTTTATTTTTATTTAGTATCGTTCTAATTTCTTATTTCCAGTGAAATAACTGGAAGGAATAGAATACAAAATCGTGGTTGGGAAGGTCATAGTAGCAAAAGCCATTGGAATTGATATTTTATATATCGGAATAATCCGTTTTGTTATTAATCGACCTGGGAAGGGGAAAAGGATGACTGAAAGAAGAGAAATCTATTAGTTATTCATTAAGCTTTAATCTGATTCAATGACTAGAGTTAAACGAGGATATACAGCTCGGAGACGTCGAACAAAAATTCGTTTATTTGCATCAACCTTTAGAGGGGCTCATTCAAGACTTACTCGAACGATTACTCAACAGAAAATGAGAGCTTTGGTTTCCTCTCATCGAGATAGAGGCAGACAAAAGAGGGATTTTCGTCGTTTGTGGATCACTCGGATAAATGCAGTAACTCGTGAGAATAAGGTATTCCATAGTTATAGTAGATTAATACACAATCTGTACAAGAAGCAATTGCTTCTTAATCGTAAAATACTTGCGCAAATAGCTATCTCAAATAAGAATTGTCTTTACATGATTTCCAATAAGATTATCAAATAAAGGAGATTCCAAAGTAATATACAGGAATGATTGAAACAGAATTCCCCGGAGAATGAACTCCGGGAAGATATAGAATAAAAATAAATTAAGATAAGTAGTAGAAATGAACGAACATCTTTCAATAAAAAAAAATATTTCTTCTTCTACCCCATTTTTTGTTTCTTATATTATAACACAAGAATCAAATCTGGATTCTAGGCCTTTTCGAACCGAACAAAACATCAGAGCTTGAGTTCCAATTGGATTTTTGAGTCAATTGAGGAGTATACCTACTTATTTCTGGTTCTAGGACCAGTAGTTCTTGGGATCGACTCAGCTCTCTCAAATTGTTTCTCATTATTAAGAAAAGGTAACAAAGATAAAATACGAGCTTGTTTTATAGCAATAGTAATTAATCGTTGTTGTTTCAAGGTCAATCTATTCACTCGTCTAGATAATATTTTTCCTTGTTCACTAATAAATCGACTAATTAAACTCATGTTTCTATAATCGATTCGATCCCCCGATCCTATTGGGGGCAAACGCCTACGAAAAGATCGCTTGTATTTACGAAAAGGTTGCTTGGATTTATCCATGGTTTATTCCTTATCTCTAAAGTTCTATTTATTTATTCATTTCAGATCCAACCGAAATAGGCTTTGATTCATATATTATTTGATTCATATACTATATATCTATACACATGAAATAATATCTACATAAAATCGGGTTTGATTTGTATATATTATGTATATTATATATGTTAAGTTCTTACTCTTCCTGTCCTGTTCTTTGGAAAGATCGAACACATGATGTTTCCTTCGATCTATTTCTTGATTTCCCCATGAATCGTATGCTTATGACAATAGCGACAAAATTTTCTCAATTCTAATCGACTGGGTGTATTGTGGCGATTCTTTTGAGTAATATATCTAGAAATGCCTCGCGATTCCTTATTGACACTATTTCGGACACAACTGGTACATTCCAAAATAACTCTGACTCTGACATCTTTACCCTTGGCCATGAACCTCCTTTAGATTTTGGATCGACTTAACTTAACTCTTCTATTTTCGATCCGAACCGAAGAAGAAGAAAAAAATCAATAGAAGTTACTAATTAGAAATTCCATTTCTAAACATTTCGTTGTAATTCTTCTTATTATCTTATCTAATTAATTTATTATCTAATTAATAGAATATGTATTAATATAGTATATATTAAGTTAAGTAATACAAAATAGAATAATAATTAAGTAATACAATTTCTTTCTAACTATCAATTATTTCTATTCTAAATCCCAATATTTCATTTAAGTATCTTCTTTCTATGTTATGATTTCGTGGAGCCTGCCCTAGACTGGATACACATTTGAATTTTATTTCTGTTTTCCCAAATTCGATCTTGGATCTACCGGATTTCTTATGAGGTTCAATACACTTTTTCTTTCTCTTTCCTTACTATCCTAAAGAATTGAAAGGGAGAGGCGAAATTTTAGTTACGTCATGTGGAATTCTATTTCTTCATTTCTTCGCATATCAATAACTAGAATGAAAAAAAGGGGAATGACAGGGCATCTGGGAATAAACGATTAATTTCTATCAATAGACCCGCTAAAGACCCAAACCATAGAGTAGTTAACACAGGTGCCACGGAGAGATATGTTTTTAGATCTCGCATTGAAAATCCTCCTTCTTTATTGTAATACATATATTGTCAGATGCTGTAGTTCAAGACAAGATCATTTTTATTTATTTTTACGCGGATTTCCTAACAAAAATGGATATGTACAATGAACCAATAGATGAGATTTCCCTGTCACTAAAAAAGAAAAAGATGACCCCTTCTTCCTGAGCATTACAGATAAATATTCATTCTTTTTTATACGTTAGGTTGGGTTTCAGATGTATATAATTCTTTTATTATATGAAACCAAAAACAAGAAATGACAAGAAAGTTCTATATAGATAGAGGAGAAAATAAAGATGTGGAAAACAAGACAGGTATTTTGTACAATGACACTGTACAACAATTTTTAAAAGGGATGTAGCGCAGCTTGGTAGCGCGTTTGTTTTGGGTACAAAATGTCACGGGTTCAAATCCTGTCATCCCTACCTATTACTTCTCCTATGGACAGTAACGAGAGATTAATTGAGATCGATTAAAATGGGGCATAATCTTTCATTTTTGGATACTATATGTATGCGAGATGTGTTAGAAGTTAAGTGGAAAAAAAAAAATTTTCTTTGAAAGCGCTCTTAGTTCAGTTCGGTAGAACGCGGGTCTCCAAAACCCGATGTCGTAGGTTCAAATCCTACAGAGCGTGATTCCGTCTATCTTATATATGTCGAATCACAATAAAATAACTTAACAAAACAAAGTTGAATTGCAACTGGAATTTGACCTCCTCCCTGTAGGAGGTCAATCAAAAAAAGAAATGTTACTCAATCAAAGGTCCAACTGATCACCACGTCTGTATTGTAAATATGCAGTCACAAATAATCCTGCCAAAGTAATAGGAATTAGACCTAAGACGATTCCAAATAGAAAAACTTCAATCATTTCGGTTTGTTTGAGGGGATAAAAAAAAGGGGTAAGATCTATCCCTAAATATTAATCTGAATTATCCGTGAATCTCAATGACCAAGAAAAAAATTGGCAATTGGTGCGGGAAAGAACCATAGAATATCTGGAATTCCCGAGAACTATTTTTCTGAATTTTTTATTCAATTCATTTTCAAATAAGTCGTATCTTGTTCAAACCAATAAATAGAGCTGGGGTTATAGTTAAAGCAGCCAGTAGAAAACCGAAATAACTAGTTATAGTAAGCATGAAAGGGCTTTATTAGATATGTTTTTTTTTCTACATATGTTGATAAAACACTTACCTAAGTTTCCATTTTTCCCAGATACGAGGGTAATAAAAACCAATTAAGAGAATTAGTTTAGTTCCAATGGAAAATTCATGATTCATCGGTCATTATAGATAATACTAAAAAAAAGATAGAGTGACATAACATAGGTAGAAAAATTTGGATTCATCAGATGTGACATCGACCGATCCTGTGATTCCGAATCAACAAATTCATTGTGCAATTTTTGAGTTGAGTAAAGTAATAGTAATAAGAACTGTGTCGTGTAACTTCATTCGAAGATGAAATTCTATTTTCATTAATTTTGGAATAAAAGAATTGGATTTGAAAATAGCTTCAATTCCATTTTTTTGGAGCGAACGACCTGATACTACCTTATTACTTATTTGAACTTTAACTCATTGCATTCAGTATAGTAATAAATAGGTTAGTTAATTACCCATAATATATCGAATAAGAAGAAAAAAAGGTGTTCCACCATCCATCGAAAGGATCTATCGAGAAACAAAAACTTTTACTTTATTTAATTATTTAATTGAAATTTTCAATTTCAATTGACTTTATTTTTGTTCTCTTTTTCGGGTCCAAAAGTCGATTCGAAAACGAGCCACCTCAATTATCCTTTTAGGTTCTATATTCTGTCTTTCCATATCATGGAGTTCCATACTTGTAGTTTGGTCAAGAAAGAATCTTTGTCTTGGACCTAATCCAACAATGATTGCATCACGAATATTGATTGTTACAACTATGTTTTCTTTCTTTCATTAAATATGATCTAAATAGTAGATACTATTACTATTATCTACTACTATTATCTACTATTATATATATATATCTTTTTTATATATATTTTATATTCTTTTTTTATTTATTATTATTAATTTATTATTATTAATAGTTTATTTATTATAATATAGTTTATTTTTATTATATTATAGTTGTATAGTTGTTAATTATTTTTTTTTAGTTAAGTTATAAGTATTTATTATATTATACCAACCAATTACTTGAAATGAAAGGATTCGAATAAAACTTTTAACCAAAAAGGGTTAGATTTCGCATATAATTGAATTGTGTCAATACGATAATATCTTTCATGAATTATTAGAACCCATTGATCATTGACTTACATTTTCCCAAGATCTTTACTTTCAATTATGAAGCCAATAAGGGAAACCTTATAAAAAATTTGAGGGTTTTCTATTGATCTATTGAATAGCATA